AATGCTTTTGAATAAGCATGAGTAATTAAATGAAATAAAGCAGCTCGATAAGATCCCATACCTAGAGCTAACATCATATAACCCAATTGAGACATTGTGGAATAGGCCAAATCTTTCTTAATATCTTTTTGAGCAATAGCTAAAGTAGCTCCTAAGACTACTGTTATTATACCTATAAAAGATATTCCATTCATTATAGAGGGTAGAACTATGAAAAGAGGAAGAAGTCGAGCTACAATAAAAATTCCCGCCGCTACCATAGTAGCAGCATGGATAAGAGCCGAAATGGGAGTAGGCCCTTCCATAGCATCTGGTAACCATACATGAAGGGGAAATTGGGCAGATTTAGCAACTGAGCCACAAAATAGCAAGAGGGCACACAAACTAACAAAAAAAGTATTAACCTCATTTTTATAAATTAAGTTATTGACTATTTGAAACAAATCCTGAAATTCCAAACTACCCGTTATCCAATAAAGACCTAAAATTCCCAATAATAAACCAAAATCCCCTACACGATTAGTTACAAATGCTTTTTGACAAGCATTTGCTGCAATAGGACGTGTGAACCAAAAACCTATTAATAAATAAGAACACATTCCAACCAATTCCCAAAAAATATAAATTTGTATCAAATTAGAACTAGTAACTAAGCCCAACATTGAAATATTAAAAAGAGTCATATAAGCAAAAAATCTCAAATATCCTTGATCATAAAACATATAATTATCACTATAAATAAGAACTAAAATGCCAACAGTAGTAATTAATATTGACATAATAGAAGTAAGTGAATCGATCAAGTACCCAAACTCTAAAGAAAGATCATTATTTAGGGTCCAAGACCATACATATTGGTAGATAGAACTCTTATTGATTTGATGAATAGACAGATCAATCGAAAAAATCATAACCATACTTAACAATAAAATGCTAGGAAAAGCCCACATTCGACGAAGATTCTTTGTTGCTGTCGGAAAAAGGAAAAGCCCCACTCCTATTAAAATAGGAACTGGAAATGGAATAAAAGGTATGATCCATGAAGATTGATGTGTATGTTCCATACAAAAACAAAAAAAAAGGATTCTTAATAAATTTCTTATTCGTCAGTTTTGTTTTATCTTTTTGTAAAGAAAGGGTTCGGTTAATAAAAAAAGTGAACATAGAAATAGAATTATCTTATCTATTATTAATTGTTCTGAATCTTTGCACAATACTTCAAATATTACAAAGTACTAATTAAAAATGTACCAATAACCAAATTCCTAGGAAAGTAAAAAACCTTTTTTTCTCATATATATACTATATATATATATTTTACTATATATACTTATTAATACTATTAATATATAATATAAAAAAATAATATAATAAAAATAATATAAAAAAATAATATAAAAAAAATAACTATTAATAAAATATAAAAAAATAAAAAAAAAACGAAATTTTTTAAAAATATGAAATTATATATTTACAATTCTATTTCTATATATATATAATTCGATATTAATATTCATAATTCAATTCATAATTAATATAGAATTAAATAGAATTAAGAATTATAGAAAAATTTTTATGTATACAATGAAGATAAATAATGAATTATACCAAAACTAAGAACATTCGTTTATTTTTATATGAATTATAAAAAATGATTCATATGACATGACTCAATCATTTTTTTTTCAGAAACATTAGTTTATGTTTGAACTAATTGATTATTTTCCATTACAATAAAAAGATATCCATATTTGGAAAAATTTAGGAGGGAAAAGGCTTACAATATTCAATGTTTTACTTTAGGTAGGAAAAAAAGGGGGGAATTAAGATAGATAAGTATATATGGATAATTAAAGAACAATTCAATTCCTTTTCATTTACAGAAAAAAAATGTGTTTCACATCGAACTATAACAATGAAAAAACTAAACTAATTGAATGGCAGTTCCAAAAAAACGCAGTTCTATATCAAAAAAAAACATTCGAAAGACTCTTTGGAAAAAGAGAGGATATTGGACAACATTGAAAGCTTTTTCATTAGCTCAATCGATTTTTACGGGGAATTCAAAAAGTTTTTTTTGTAAAAAATACAAACGTTAAAATAATCTGAATTAACTTTATTCAAAGAATATTCTTAAATTCTTTAATTTTAAATAAAATACTAATAGAATAAATTAGAATAAATCGAATTTATTTAAATTTAATATCTTATTAATATCTTAATTAGTATAACACTTATTTAGAATATCGTTATCTGGAATACCATTAGATATATAACGATAATGTAGTCTTCCATTTTTTATCCAAAAATTAAATATTTCTTTTTTTTTTCTGAATCTAAAGAAATGTATTTCTTTAGATTCAGAAAAAAAAAGAAAAAATAAATGAGTCATTCAAAACTACATACAATTATTATTATTTATTTAATTTTCATAATTATAAGATAATAAGGAATAATAAACATATATATAATATAGAATCATATAAGTCTAATAGATTCCAATTTACCTCTTACAATTCTTTATAAATTCTTTAATATTTACTTTAATATTTACAAATATCGAAGGAAAATTTATTCTTTAAATCTCGACAATTGACTAAAAATTGGTTATTATGATTTCGAGTAAGCCGCTATGGTGAAATTGGTAGACACGCTGCTCTTAGGAAGCAGTGCTAGGGCATCTCGGTTCGAGTCCGAGTAGCGGCATGACATCTTATCTTCTAAAAGAATAAGTCCTATAATAAACTTAATTCCTATTTCTATTCCTATCCTAGTATTCAGACTTTTTTTTCATTATTTATCTATATATATGATATTTTCAACTTTAGAGCATATATTAACTCATATAGCGTTTTCGGTCGTATCAATTGTAATTTCAATTCATTTGATAACTTTATTAGTCAATGAAATCGTAGGATTACATGATTCGTCCAAAAAAGGCATGATAATAACTTTTTTCTGTATAACGGGATTGTTAGTTACTCGTTGGGTTTTTTCGGGCCATTTACCATTTAGTGATTTATATGAATCATTAATCTTTCTTTCATGGAATTTTTCCATTTTTTATATGGTTCCATACTTCAAAAAGCATAAAAACAACTATTTAAATACAATAATCACACCAAGTGCTATTTTTACCCAAGGCTTTGCAACTTCGGGTTTTTTAACCAAAATAAATGAATCCGTAATTTTAGTACCTGCTCTACAATCCCATTGGTTAATTATGCACGTAAGTATGATGATATTGGGTTATGCAACTCTTTTATGTGGATCATTATTATCAGTGGCTATTTTAGTCATTACATTTCGAGAACTTATAAAAATTATTGGTAAAAGCAAGAATTTTTCTTTTTTAATAAATGAATCGTTTTATTTTGCTGAAATCAAATATATGAGTATAAATGAAAGAAATTATTACAGGTCTCAATTTATTCAACAATTGGATCGTTGGAGTTATCGTGTTATTAGTTTAGGTTTTATCCTTTTAACGATAGGTATTATTTCAGGAGCAGTATGGGCTAATGAGGCGTGGGGATCATATTGGAATTGGGATCCAAAGGAAACTTGGGCTTTTATTACTTGGACCATATTCGCAATTTATCTACATACTAGAAAAAATAAAAAATTGGAAGAAAATGTAAATTCTTCAATAGTGGCCTCTATGGGCTTTCTTATAATTTGGGTATGTTATTTAGGGATAAATCTATTAGGAATAGGACTACATAGTTATGGTTCATTTACATCTAATTGAAGTGAGCAAAAAAACTTCACAAATACAAATAACTTAATAATAATATATATATGATATGACGAAAAAACGTCTCATAAATCATCGAGAACCCTTTTAATCAAGTAATGTAGTAGTGATTCAAGGGGTTCTCACAAACAACAAACATATTCAATTACAATTCAAATTCATTTTTTTATTATATTTTTTTTTTCTTTTTTTAAGTTAATACAACGGAAAAAGATTTTTTTTATTATATATCAATTTTTTTTATATTTCTGATTTTTTGGTTTTATTAATTTATTCATGACAACTATCTATAAAAAATTAGATAGAATAGTTTCAACTTTGTTAGTGGAGAATGAGAAAATAAAATCCGGATAAATACCAATACATATTACGGGTATAAGGATAGAAATTGAAATAAATAATTCTCGCGGCCCAGAATCAAAAAAATAAGAGTTTGGTGTATTAAACAGCTTATATCCATAGAACATCTGCCGTAAGATAGATAATAAATAAATAGGGGTTAATATCATTCCAATTGCTGTTACAAAAGTTATTAGTATTTTTGTCATTAAAAGATATTTTTGGCTGGTAATTATTCCAAAAAAAACTATCAATTCTGCAACAAAACCGCTCATACCTGGCAACGCAAGAGAAGCCATCGATAAGATAGTGAAAATCGTGAATATTTTTGGCATTGGGATAGCCATTCCGCCCATTTCGTCGAGATAAAGAAGACGTAGTCTATCATAACTAGTTCCCGCCAAGAAAAAAAGCGCAGCACCAATAAATCCATGAGAGATTATTTGTAAAATAGCCCCATTAAGTCCCGTATCACTTATAGAACCAATTCCTATAATTAAGAAACCCATATGAGATACCGAGGAATAAGCTATTCTTTTTTTTAAATTGCGTTGACCAAGAGATGTTGAAGCTGCATAGATTATTTGAATTGAACCTAATAACATTAACCAGGGACAAAATATAGAATGAGCGCGAGATAATAATTCCATATTAATTCGAACCAACCCATATGCTCCCATTTTTAATAAGATTCCGGCTAAAAGCATACAAGTGCTGTAATGTGCCTCCCCGTGGGTGTCTGGTAACCATGTATGTAAGGGTATAATTGGCAATTTGACAGCAAAAGCAATAAAAAATCCTATATAGAATATTATTTCCAGTGCCGTGGGATACGATTGATTAGTTAATGATTCAAAATTTAATGTTGGTTCAGTAGACCCATATAAACCCATACCCAGAATTCCCATTAATAAAAAAAGAGAACTTCCCGCAGTATACAAAATAAATTTTGTAGCTGAATACAAACGTTTTTTTCCCCCCCATATAGATAAAAGTAGATAAACGGGAATTAATTCTAATTCCCACATGATGAAAAAAAGTAAAATGTCTCGAGAAGAAAATGGTCCTATTTGACCGCTATACATTGCTAACATCAGGAAATAAAAAAATTGAGATTCTCGAGTAACCGGCTGAGCCGCTAACGTAGCTAAAGTAGTGATAAATCCCGTCAATAAAATGGGTCCTAGAGAGAGTCCATCTATTCCGAATCTCCAGTAAAAGTCAAAAAAATTGATCCATTTATAATTCTCTGTCAATTGGATTAGTGGATCATCCAATTCTAAATGATAAGAAAATGCATAGGTTATTAGAAGGAGATCTATTAAGCATATACAAACAGTATACCACCTAATCAACTTATTTCCTTTATGAGGAAATAAAAAAATTAAGGAACCTCCGACTATTGGCAAAACTACAACTATTGTTAACCAAGGAAAATAATTCGTGATAAAAATAAGATATACTTAGACCAGAAAAACCCGCGCTCAAAATAGAAAAGAAATTCTTTTCTATTTTGAGCGCGGGTTTTTGCCAGTAAAAAAAACGTATTTGTGTGGTGCTTTTTGAAACGTATCAATAAGCTAGACCCATGCTTCGAGTTGTTTCATGCCATAAATAAACTCGAACACTTAAGAAATCCGTCGGACAGGCGGATTCACACCTCTTACAACCAACACAGTCTTCTGTTCTTGGAGCGGAGGCAATTTGTTTTGCTTTACATCCGTCCCAAGGTATCATTTCTAATACATCTGTAGGGCAGGCTCGAACACATTGAGTACATCCTATACATGTATCATAAATCTTTACTGAATGTGACATTGGATCTATAGTAATCTTTCTTTGAACATCAAAAATTCCAAATTTTCGATCTAGTAAACTCATAAATGAATTATATATTTAGACACCAGATGAATCAATGATTTATCCGAATTTCGCTAATAAAAATAGATTTATAGATCAATTCATAAGAAGAGAATAGGACCAAGATACTTTGATTTCTTTTATTTATTTTCGCAAACATGATCATAAATCATAAGTTGTGTATCATACATGCTAATTTGAATTGATAAATATTACACTATTCTAAATTCTACTTTTTATGATTTTTTATAACTAATACTATTTATTCAACAAATTCGATTGATTGATACGGGTTGATTTTCTGTTACGATAAATTGAGGAAACAATAGCTGGTCCGATAGCTGCTTCAGCAGCTGCAACAGCTATAACAAAAATTGAAAAAATATTTCCTTTTAATTGGCGACTATCAAAAAAATCAGAAAAGGTTACGAAATTTATATTAACTGCATTCAGCATAAGTTCAAGACACATAAGGGCTCTAACCATATTTCGGCTCGTGATTAATCCATAGATACCTATAGAAAATAAATAGGCACTCAAAATAAGTACATGCTCGAACATCATTGACCAACTCCTTATAAATTTTGATTCATTTCAATATGAACAAGAATTCAATGGATTCAATTGACTAAAGAATATAACAAGTCTACAACAAAAGAATATATTGGCAATAAAAAAAATAATTTTGTACATAAATACTATTTCACCTTCACATGGAATTTAATGGAAAGAAAAATGTGAGAAAATAATAAAAAATAAGATTCTTATTTTGTATTTATATCATTATTATATCATTATATTAATATTATTAATTTATTTAAAAAAATTTCTTATTGGCGAGCCACGACAATTGCACCTATCAAAGAAGCTAAAAGAATTATTGAAATTAGTTCAAATGGAAGAAAAAAATCTGTTGACAAATGAATTCCAATTTGTTGACTAGTACTTATCAAATCTTGCTCTATAATTTGATTTGGTCTTGTAGTCCAAATAATCCCGTACCATGATGTATCTGGAATAGTAATTATTAGTGAAACCAAAATACTTGTACAAACCATTAAAGTAATCCCATCCCCAACGGTCCAAAGACGAAAATCTTGGTAATATTCTGAACTATTCATGAACATTACAGCAAATATGATTAAAACATTTATAGCACCCACGTAAATAAGTAGCTGTGATGCAGCTACAAAATGGGAGTTTGATAAAATATAGAATAAAGATATACAAACAAGAACCAGTCCCAATGAAAAAGCAGAAAAAATTGGGTTGGTAAGTAATACTACTCCTAGACTTCCTAATATAAGACCCGATCCTAGAAAAACTAAAAGAAAATCATGTATCGGTTCAGGCAAATCCATTATATGTAAAATAAAAGATAAATAAATTGAATTTCATGACCTTATTGATATGACCAGGAAAAAAATTATATAATATACTAAATACTAAATTTCCCTCCGCATTGACTTCAATTAAATCCTAAGATAAGAAGTCTGAATTGCTATGGGTACAATTATAGGATCAATGTCATTCCATTCTTTATATGAAAGAGCAGTTTGAAACTATACGAAAGAAAACTGATTGATAAAAAAAAAATTAAATATAAAATAAATATTATATTAAATAAAATTAAATATAAATATATAATTAAATTAAATAATATATATACTTAATTTACTTATACTTAATTTTTACTTAATTTTATTTGAATTGTTCGAATTGTATAATCATTAATTACTGACACTGGTAAACGGCCCAAAGCAATTTGATTATAATTCAATTCGTGACGATCATAAGTGGAAAGTTCATATTCTTCAGTCATTGATAAACAATTTGTTGGACAATACTCAATACAGTTACCACAAAATATACAGATTCCGAAATCAATACTGTAATTAAGTAATCGTTTCTTTCGAATATCAGTTTCCAGTTTCCAATCAACAACGGGTAGGTCTATGGGACATACACGAACACATACTTCACAAGCAATGCATTTATCAAATTCAAAATGTATTCGACCACGGAAACGTTCCGATGTTATTATTTTTTCATAAGGATATTGAATAGTTACAGGGAAACGATTTGCGTGAGATAAAGTAATCATGAAACTTTGACCAATGTACCTTGCAGCTCGGACTGTTTGTTGACCATAATTCATGAACCCAGTTATCATAAGGAACATATCATGAATATCTCTGAATATATTTTTTCTTTCTTTCTCTTGTTTGAAACAAGTTATGAATATATAAAGTCCATTTTTTTTATAGTGAAAACAATTGAAACGAAGTTGTTAATAATAGATTACCGAGAGAAATGGGTAAAAGAAACTTCCACCCAAAATTTAATAATTGATCCATTCTTAGCCTAGGCAAAGTCCATCTTGTTGTGATAGAAACGAATAAGAACAAATAAGTTTTAGCTAATGTAATAAAGATACCAATTGTTGTTACAAAAACTCCATATGTTTTATTTATTTCAAACAATTCAGAAACGAATATGTACGGAATAGAGATATTCGAACCACCCAAGTAAAGAACAGTTACAAACAAGGAAGAAATTAATAGGTTTAAATAGGAAGCAATATAAAATAAACCAAATTTGATACCCGAATATTCGGTTTGATAACCTGCTACTAATTCTTCTTCCGCTTCTGGTAAATCAAAAGGTAATCTTTCACATTCTGCTAAAGAAGAAATTAGAAAAACAATGAAACCTACGGGTTGCCGCCACAAATTCCATCCCCAAAAACCATATTTTGATTGCGCATCAATTATATCAACTGTACTTAAACTGTTAGATAATCCTAGTCGGTGATAACATTACTGTTCCCATCTCTATTACAGAACCGTACATGAGATTTTTCACCTCATACGGCTCCTTTAAAGCCTAAAATAAATCTAAGGACCAGGCCGATTATTTATCTCTTGCTATATTCCTAAGATGGATAAGATTCGAATTTATCGGACGATTCTGAATTAGACCAATTGAATTCTGTATGTTCTGTTTTAATAAAAAAAAGTGAAATTAATATACAAATTGAATAATAAAAAAGATTATTAATAATAATAAAAAAAAAAAGAAATACATTTTATTTTATATTTTTTATATTTTAATAAATAAAAGACACAAAAGGTACTTCTGAATTGATCTCATCCCTAAAAAATAAAAATTTTAATTTGTTGAGTAATAACTGAATTCTTTAATAAAATACTCTTTTAGAATTATCAATAACTTCCCCAGCGTTTTCGATTACGAAACAGAATTATACATTCGTTTTCTGAATTATGACATGAATTCTATCTCCATAAATATGGATGTAAGAAAAAAAGGGGGGAATAACTTTTTTTTCGCTCCTATCCTATTTCTATTTTTCTTTTTTTGTGCAAGTAAAAAGGGACTTAAAAAAAATTGGAATTAAAGGATTATTTCGTTCCTGATAGTCATTTATTTAATCAGTGGATGGGAGCATACTCTGGATCGGAATTGTGGGGAGTACTGCCTGATTTTTTCTACCAACTTAAAGCCCCAATTAATATTCTTTTTATGCATAAATGTTTTTTTGGATATTTTTAAAAATCTGCATTACTAATCTTTTGTGTACCTTGGTGTTTCTAACCATCCATTCATTTTTTTTATTAAACCCTTTATTTCTATTTATTTAATTTTTTATATTTTTTTATTTATTTATGTTAATACATGTATGATAATTCATACAAATTTTAGCGAAAACTAATAAAAAAGGTTGTTGATCTTTCTTTTGTGCCCGCTTCAAGACAGGATGACTAATCAACCAACCTTGGGGTAATTGGGTTAGGTTAAAGGGCCTCGTCTATTTATAATTTTTTTTTTTTCACTTAATTCTTATACATGGAAAATGAGACTCAATATTTTTACTGCAATTTTGAATCCTCATACTATTTCTTAACTAATAGTATTCATAAATTATATTCAATATAAGCTGTTTTATTTCACTCATATAACTATCTGATTTAATTCTTCAATCCAAACATAATAATATGAGGATATATATATTCAATATATTATCATATTATCCTCCTTTACTATAAAGAGAGGAGTATAGCAATAGTATCGAAAAACTTCTGTCTCAACGAATCGCACGTAGAGATATTGATAACACACATAGAGTTAATGGTATTTCATAACTAATCGATTGAGCAGCAGCTCGTAAACCACCCAAAAAGGAATATTTATTATTTGACCCATATCCTGACATAAGAAGTCCAATGGGAGCAATACTTGAAATAGCAATCCATAAAAAAACACCGATATTGAGGTCAGATAAAACAAAGTTATAGCTAAAAGGAATTACTGAATAGCTTATTATAATTGATATGACTGATATGGATGGCCCGATACTGAATAAACGAATATCTCCCCTAGATGGAATAAGATTCTCTTTGAAAAGTAATTTTGTTCCGTCTGCCAAAGCTTGAAGAACTCCAAAAGGACCAGCGTATTCAGGTCCAATACGCTGTTGTATCCCTGCGGATATTTCTCTTTCTAACCATACAATTGCTAGTACACTTATTGTAATTTCCAATACAAGAATAAAAATAGGGGCAAATATCCATAGAATTCCATATACCTCTTTAAAAGATTCTAATTTGAAAAAAAAATGGATATCTTGTATTTCTGTTGCATCAATTATCATTTCAACGATCAACTTCTCCCATAATGATATCTATGCTACCTAGTATTGTCATAATATCAGCCAATTTCATTTTTTTAACTAATTGAGGAAGAATTTGCAAATTGATAAAACCCGGTGGACGAATTTTCCATCTCCAAGGAAAACCATTTTGATCTCCTATTAGAAAAATTCCTAATTCTCCCTTGGGAGCCTCAACTCGCACATAAAGTTCTTGTTTCGGCAATTCAAAAGTCGGAGACGGTTTTTTACTAATAAATCGATATTCAAAATCATTCCATTCTCGCTCCTTTTCTCTATCAAAGCAGCGGACTTCTAAATTTTCATATGGACCGCCAGGAATTCCTTCCAAAGCCTGTTGAATAATTTTTATGGATTCCGTCATTTCACCAATTCGAACTAAATAACGAGCTAACGAATCGCCTTCTTTTTGCCATTGAACTTCCCAATCAAATTCATCATAACACTCATAATTATCAACTTTTCGTAGATCCCATTGTATTCCGGAAGCCCGAAGCATCGGTCCTGATAAACCCCAGTTTATTACTTCCTCTCCATCAACAACGCCTATTCCTTCAACCCGTTCTAAAAAAATAGGATTTCGCGTAATAAGTTTTTGATATTCAACAACCCTTGTTAAAAAATAATCGCAGAATTCAAAACATTTATCTATCCAACCATGAGGTAGATCAGCCACTACCCCCCCGATACGAAAAAAATTATGCATCATTCTCATACCTGTTGCAGCTTCGAATAGATCATATATTAATTCTCTTTCTCTGAAAATATAGAAGAAAGGGGTTTGTGCACCAATATCTGCCATAAAAGGTCCCAGCCACAGTAGGTGAGAAGCTATACGACTCAACTCCAACATAATTACTCGGATATAGCTGGCTCTTTTAGGTACTTGAATATTTCCCAACCGTTCTGGTCCGTTTACAGTTATTGCTTCTGTGAACATAGTAGCTAAATAATCCCAACGTGTTACATAAGGCAGATATTGTATAATTGTTCGGTTTTCCGCAATTTTTTCCATCCCTCTGTGTAAATAACCCAATATTGGTTCACAATCAATAACATCCTCACCATCCAGAGTAACAATAAGTCGAAGAACACCATGCATTGATGGGTGGTGAGGGCCCATATTTACTATCATAAGGTCCTTTCTTGTAACTGGGATATTCATAGGTTTTCCTCAATTCATTCTTCCATGAATCGTTTAAGTTTAAAAAAGGTTCATAAAAAGTCAAGATCTAATAAATCGAATAATTGAAAATGACTCTTCGACTTAACGAATTTTGGACTCCCGAATATTTAACTGATTTATTAATTTTTTATAACGTATTCTACTTTTCTTTGACAAATAAGACAGCAGTCGTTGTCGTTTTCCCAGAATTTTATGTAGACCTCTTTCAGATAAATAGTCTTTTCGGTGCAATTCAAAATGTGAAGTAAGTCTTCGTATCTTATTGGTAAAATTGAATACTTGAAATTCAACCGATCCCGGGTTTTTTTCTTTTTTTTCTTGTGAAATAACAGGTATAAATGAATTTTTTACCATAACATAAAAAATGAAATGAAAGCTTTCCTCTTCTCCTCGTTTTTTATAAACATTTGTATTGATCAGTAATAGTAATGATACTAGTTTTTAATTTTTTTATATAAATCTGAATAATTTCTGATTTTTTTTTCAATCGAGTTAATTCTTTCTTATATCTTATAAATAAATCCAATTTAAATATTAATATAAAAGATACCATATTTATAGATTCACAAAACAAAAAATTGTATACTTAAAAAAAAAAATTGTTGATTCTTTTTTCGATCTAATGGATACATCATTGGATTAGTATCAACGTTACAATGCGTGTACGCGTTTATGTTATGTATATATTAATTTGTCTTCACATACCAGATATATATATATATCTGGTATGTGAAGACAAATTTCGATTAACGAATTTTCAATCGAGGATACATATATAGCCTTATTATACTGAAACGGCTTCCATTATAGGTATTAAACCAATAGCGATTTATACAAGCTAAATCTTCTAATCTATAATTTGGCCAAAGAAAGATTTTTAAATTCATTAATTTTTTTTTATCTCTGTCACGATCTTTTCTTTTTTTAGTCAAAACTTCAAAGGAATTATTGACTTTATTTTCATTGTAAAAATTTGTGTTTCTATTCTGTATACTATTTCTATTCCTAGAATTTAAACACATTAGAATTCTCAATTCTCTACGACGTCTAGTGGATAAAATATTTTCAGGGACAAGCAAATCATAATTTTTTTTTTCTTTTTTTTCTGAATATCCTTGATGAATTTTGCGCTTATTCTTATGAATTAATGAAATACTTATAGTTTGATACAAAAAAAATTCTTTATTGTTTCTTCTAGACAGGCGAACAGGTTCGATAATCATAAATCCCTTTTTCATGGTTTTCTTTTTCCTAAAACTTATAATCATCTCATTGTCCATAATCGGAATATCTAGATCTAGTTCTTCCCTTCGAATAGAGGCTATAGCAAGTCGTTTTAGTTTTTTAAGATTCTTGAATTTAGTCAGAAGACCATATATTTTGATATTTTGATAGATTTCTGAACCAAATGAATTCTTCCAATCCAAATGAAGATTCCCAAAATCTTTTAGTAATAGTAAAAGACCAAGTTGGAGCTCCAACTGGTCTTCTGATTTCTTTTTACTCTTACCATCCTTTTTATTGTTTTTACTCTTACCAATACCAACCTTTTTATTGTCAAATTCTTCCAAATCTTTTTTAATATCTTCACTATTTTTAAAATCTTCTTCAATATCTTTTTCTTGGTTTGAGAGAGATGATTTTCGAGTCTCTAATTCGAATTCAGGAGATTTTTTATTTTTCGATGGTCTAAAAATGTTATTTTTATTTTGACTAACATTTTGATTTCCATTAAAATGGAAAAAAAGTAATTTGATTGGTATGATCCACGGGTTAATTCTATATGCATTATGAAATATCATAAATTTTAAAAAGAACCAAAATTTCGGATTTGATATGGAACGATTTGATATTTCTACATTGATTCCTATCCAATCAAAATACTTTCTATCCAGATTTTTTTCCATATCTAGAATAGCATCTTCCTCCACATAATGCTTGATAGAAATATTACTCATTGTATCAAATAATTTTTTTTTATTCGTGTTGTAATTCGAATAAATTGTTCGCTTTATATTTGTTTGGAATGGTGATCTATATCCATAAATATATAATAAGTCTTTATTATCTGCATAATTAATAGAGGTATAGGATAAAAGATCATATCCATATTGTTTTTTTATTTTTGTTTTTTTTAATGCGTCTACTTGTTGTTCTTTGTAATCTTTGTAAAGAATTAATCGGGTTTTTTCATATGAATCACATTTGGTTAAATCTTTTTTTTGAGTCATATGATGTTCATTGATTCTTTTTCTCCATTTTTGGGGTACTAATCTAGACCATCTGTTTTGAGATAAGTCATATTGATAATGACCCTTTAACCAATTTGTCCATTGATTCATTAGAGAATTGGGAGGGTTCTCATGTTTTAATTTGGAATGAGATATTTTTTGTACTCCAAAAAAAGAATCTTTTATTTCATTTTTAAGAAAAAAAAATCTTTCATGATATTGAAAAACAGATCTTAACTTATACTTATAAGTGTTAATAACTTCGGTTTTGGATAATTTTAAAAATACATATGCTTGTGACAAAAAAGAGACGTCACAAGAATTTTGTGAATCTCTATTCCTTCTATTCCCAGTATTATAAGATTTGTGTATAATCGAAATAAAGTTAATTATACTTTTTTTATTTGTTTTATCAGTTCTTTCTCCATTTATTTCATTATTGTAAATGGATTTACTTATATATTTTTTTTTTGATTCAAGAAATAATTGTATATTGATCCTAGGAATACTAATGATGTATAGAAAAATATCTATGTATACCCTTTGGATGAAAATTTTAAAAAAAGAATAGCATTTACGAGTTAATCGAACAGTTCTTCTTTCTAATATCTTGAAAATTCTTTCTAATCTTTGCAAAATATCCAAAATATTGTTTCCTAAATCCAAAAAAGATTTTCCTAATTCTAATCTTTTAGTATTAGAAGTTGTTTTGCTCGGATAAATATCCATCTTTGCATTTAGGAATCTCCCTTTTTTCTTTTCTTCTTTTGTCATTTTTTCTATTTCCTCTTCTTGTGTCATTTGTTCTACTTGCTTTCTAATTATTGTTGTCTTAACATTGAGATCATTTTTCATTTTTTTTAGTATTAATGAATAATTTTCCAAATTTATGGATTTAATTGGAATAGTTGATTCGAAAATCATTGGATTATTCTTC